GCTAGCGTAGCTTAACTAAAGCATAACACTGAAGATGTTAAGATGGGCCCTAGAAAGCCCCGCGGGCACAAAGGCTTGGTCCTGACTTTACTGTCAACTTTAGCTAAATTTACACATGCAAGTATCCGCGACCCTGTGAGAATGCCCATAGTTTTCTGCCCGAAAACAAGGAGCTGGTATCAGGCACATCCTATTTAAAGCCCATGACGCCTTGCTTAGCCACACCCTCAAGGGAACTCAGCAGTGATAAACCTTAAGCTATAAGTGAAAACTTGACTTAGTTAAAGCTAAGAGGGCCGGTAAAACTCGTGCCAGCCACCGCGGTTATACGAGAGGCCCAAGTTGACAGACACCGGCGTAAAGCGTGGTTAAGATAAACTGGAACTAAAGCCGAACATCTTCAGGGCAGTTATACGCATCCGAAGACACGAAGCCCCACCACGAAAGTGGCTTTATTATTACTGACCCCACGAAAGCTATGGTACAAACTGGGATTAGATACCCCACTATGCTTAGCTGTAAACATTGATAGAATCCTACACCCTCTATCCGCCTGGGGACTACGAGCATTAGCTTAAAACCCAAAGGACTTGGCGGTACTTTAGATCCCCCTAGAGGAGCCTGTTCTATAACCGATGACCCCCGTTCAACCTCACCCTCCCTTGTTTCTCCCGCCTATATACCGCCGTCGTCAGCTTACCCTGTGAGGGCCTAATAGTAAGCAAAATTGGCATCGCCCAGAACGTCAGGTCGAGGTGTAGCGCATGAGAGGGGAAGAAATGGGCTACATTCGCTAATACAGCGAATACGAACGATGTATTGAAAACGTACATCCGAAGGAGGATTTAGCAGTAAGCGGAAAATAGAGTGTTCCGCTGAAATCGGCTCTGAAGTGCGTACACACCGCCCGTCACTCTCCCCAAGCACTCCAACTTAGATTAACTAAACCCATTTAACCGCGAAGGGGAGGCAAGTCGTAACATGGTAAGTGTACCGGAAGGTGCACTTGGAAAAATCAGAGTATAGCTAAGACAGCATAGCATTTCCCTTACACTGAAAAGTCATCCGTGCAAATCGGATTACCCTGAAGCCAACTAGCTAGCCCACCCCATAAGAACAACAATACCCTATTTATAAACCCAAATATACGACACCCCGTTTAACAAACCATTTTTCCTCCCTAGTATGGGCGACAGAAAAGGAACTACCGGAGCAATAGAGAAAGTACCGCAAGGGAACGCTGAAAGAGAAATGAAACAACTCAGTTAAGCCTAAAAAAGCAGAGACTACCCCTCGTACCTTTTGCATCATGATTTAGCTAGTATTACCCAAGCAAAGAGTACTTTAGTTTGGGCCCCCGAAACTAAGTGAGCTACTCCAAGGCAGCCTATTAATAGGGCAAACCCGTCTCTGTGGCAAAAGAGTGGGAAGAACTTTGAGTAGAGGTGACAGACCTACCGAACCTAGTTATAGCTGGTTGCCTGAGAAATGGATAGGAGTTCAGCCTCCCGGATTCTCCCCTCACCGCGGTCTCACCCCTACCGACACTTGAGAAGCCGAGAGAGTTAATCAAAGGGGGTACAGCCCCTTTGAGACAAGATACAACTTTCCCAGGAGGGTAAAGATCATAATTATTAAGGTAATAATGCCCTGGTGGGCCTAAAAGCAGCCATCCTCATAGAAAGCGTTAAAGCTCAAGCATTAAGCCAACCCATATATTTAGATAATCAAATCCCAACCCCCTAACACTATCAGGCCATCTCATGCAAACATGAGAGTGCACATGCTAATATGAGTAATAAGAGAGCATCAGCCTCTCTCCTTGCACACGTGTAAATCGGAACGAACCCCCACCGAAACTTAACGGCCCCAAACGAAGAGGGTAATGAACAACAAGTAAAACAACCAGAAAAACATCCAATAATTAACCGTTAACCCCACACTGGTGTGCTTTCTAGGGAAAGACTAAAAGAAAAAGAAGGAACTCGGCAAACATTTATAAGCCTCGCCTGTTTACCAAAAACATCGCCTCTTGCAAAATCTAGGAATAAGAGGTCCAGCCTGCCCTGTGACTATATGTTTAACGGCCGCGGTATTTTAACCGTGCGAAGGTAGCGCAATCACTTGTCTTTTAAATGGAGACCTGTATGAATGGCATAACGAGGGCTTAACTGTCTCCTTTTTCAAGTCAATGAAATTGATCTCCCCGTGCAGAAGCGGGGATAAGCACATAAGACGAGAAGACCCTATGGAGCTTTAGACACCAAAGCATATCATGCTAAACACCCCTTGACAAAGGGCTAAGCCAAATGATTCATGCCCGCATGTCTTTGGTTGGGGCGACCGCGGGGAAATAAAAAACCCCCACGTGGAATGGGAGCACTGCCTCCTACAACCAAGAGCTGCAGCTCTAACAAACAGAATTTCTGACCAATAAGATCCGGCAATGCCGATCAACGGACCGAGTTACCCTAGGGATAACAGCGCAATCCCCTTTTAGAGCCCATATCGACAAGGGGGTTTACGACCTCGATGTTGGATCAGGACATCCTAATGGTGCAGCCGCTATTGAGGGTTCGTTTGTTCAACGATTAAAGTCCTACGTGATCTGAGTTCAGACCGGAGTAATCCAGGTCAGTTTCTATCTATGACATGCTCTTTTCTAGTACGAAAGGACCGAAAAGAGGAGGCCAATACTCAAAGCACGCCTCACCCCTCCTAATGAAAACAACTAAAATAGGAAAAAGGGCATACCCCTTTAGACGCCTAAAATAACGGCATGTTGGGATGGCAGAGCCCGGTCACTGCAAAAGACCTAAGCCCTTTTCACAGAGGTTCAAATCCTCTTCCTAACTATGATTACCGCCCTTATAACCCACATCCTTAACCCCCTGGCTTTCATCGTACCCGTTCTCCTTGCCGTAGCTTTCCTTACACTAATCGAACGAAAAGTCCTAGGCTATATACAACTGCGAAAAGGCCCCAACATCGTGGGACCATATGGCCTTCTCCAACCAATCGCAGACGGAGTAAAACTCTTTATTAAAGAGCCCGTTCGACCCTCAACTTCCTCCCCTGTCCTATTCCTTCTTGCCCCAATGCTTGCGTTAACACTTGCTCTAACCCTCTGAGCCCCCATACCTCTCCCATACCCCGTCACTGACCTTAACCTCGGAATCCTTTTTATCCTCGCTCTCTCGAGCCTCGCAGTCTATTCAATTCTGGGCTCAGGATGAGCATCAAATTCAAAGTATGCCCTCATCGGAGCCTTACGAGCCGTAGCCCAAACCATCTCCTACGAAGTCAGCCTAGGACTAATTCTGCTTAACGCCATTATTTTCACGGGCGGATTTACTCTGCAAACCTTTAATGTTGCACAAGAAGCCATCTGACTTGTTATTCCAGCCTGACCTCTTGCCGCAATGTGGTATATTTCAACACTAGCCGAAACAAACCGAGCCCCTTTTGATCTCACCGAAGGAGAGTCCGAACTAGTCTCAGGCTTCAACGTCGAATATGCAGGGGGCCCCTTCGCCCTATTTTTCCTAGCGGAATATGCAAATATTCTTCTTATGAACACCCTTTCCGCCACACTATTCTTAGGGGCCTCACACATCCCGACTTTCCCAGAGCTAACTGCCACAAACCTAATGATTAAAGCAGCCCTCCTCTCAATAGTCTTCTTATGGGTGCGAGCATCCTATCCACGGTTCCGATATGATCAGCTTATACATCTGATCTGAAAAAACTTTTTGCCACTTACCCTTGCCCTTGTGATTTGACACCTTGCGCTTCCTATTGCATTTGCAGGCCTGCCTCCCCAGCTATAATACCGGATTCGTGCCTGAAGCCCAAGGGCCACTTTGATAGAGTGAACTATGGGGGTTAAAGTCCCCCCGACTCCTTAGAAAGAAGGGACTCGAATCCTACCTAAAGAGATCAAAACTCTTTGTGCTTCCACTACACTACTTCCTAGTAAAATCAGCTAATTAAGCTTTTGGGCCCATACCCCAAACATGTTGGTTAAAATCCTTCTTTTACTAATGAGCCCGTACATCTTAGCCACCCTCCTATTTGGCCTAGGCCTGGGAACAACAATCACATTTGCAAGCTCGCACTGGCTCCTTGCATGAATGGGGCTTGAGATAAATACCCTAGCCATTATTCCACTAATAGCACAAAACCACCACCCCCGAGCGGTCGAAGCAACCACTAAATATTTCCTCACTCAGGCCACTGCAGCCGCCATACTTCTTTTCGCCAGCACCACTAACGCCTGACTTACCGGACAATGAAGCATTGAGCAGATAACTCATCCCCTTCCCACCACCATAATTATTGTTGCACTAGCACTAAAAATTGGATTAGCCCCAGTCCACGCATGACTACCCGAAGTTCTTCAAGGCCTGGACCTTACTACAGGGCTCATTTTGTCTACCTGACAAAAACTTGCTCCATTTGCCCTTCTACTGCAAATTCACCCTACGAACCCAACCATCCTCATTGCACTAGGCCTGGCATCGACCCTTGTAGGCGGCTGAGGGGGCCTAAACCAGACCCAGCTCCGTAAAATCCTAGCATACTCCTCAATTGCTCACCTAGGGTGAATAATTTTGGTCTTACAATTCTCACCTTCCCTTACCCTACTGACCCTCCTCACGTATTTTATTATGACGTTCTCAACCTTCCTTGTGTTTAAACTCAACAAGGCAACAAACATTAACGCACTTGCCACCTCCTGAGCAAAAGCCCCAGCCCTAACATCTCTAACCCCTCTTATTCTCCTCTCTCTAGGGGGCCTCCCACCGCTAACTGGCTTTATACCAAAATGATTAATTTTACAAGAGCTTTCTAAACAAGATCTTGCCCCAGTCGCGACTTTAGCCGCCCTATCCGCTTTGCTAAGCCTGTACTTCTACCTACGCCTATCTTACGCGATAGCCCTCACTATATCACCAAATAATCTAACCGGAACAACCTCGTGACGCCTCCCATCTCTTCAATCGACCCTGCCCCTGGCCACATCCATCGTCGCCACCCTATTGCTTCTTCCCCTTACCCCAGCCGTGTCGGCAATACTAACCCTGTAAGGGACTTAGGATAGTACCCAGTCCAAGGGCCTTCAAAGTCCTAAGCGGGAGTGAAAATCTCCCAGCCCCTGATAAGACTTGCGGGACACTACCCCACATCTCCTGCATGCAAAACAGACACTTTAATTAAGCTAAAGCCTTACTAGACAGGCAGGCCTCGATCCTACAAACTCTTAGTTAACAGCTAAGCGCCCAAACCAGCGAGCATCCGTCTACCTTTCCCCGCCTTTTTCAAAGGGGGAAGGCGGGGAAAGCCCCGGTAGACGCCTAGTCTACTCCTTAAGATTTGCAATCTTACATGTCAAACACCTCGAGGCTTGGTAAGAAGAGGGCTCAAACCTCTGTATATGGGGCTACAATCCACCGCTTACTCAGCCACCTTACCTGTGGCAATCACACGTTGATTCTTCTCGACTAACCATAAAGACATCGGCACCCTATATCTAGTATTTGGTGCATGAGCCGGAATAGTAGGAACGGCCTTAAGCCTGCTCATCCGAGCTGAACTAAATCAACCAGGCGCCCTACTTGGGGACGACCAGATCTACAATGTAATTGTTACGGCACACGCCTTCGTAATAATTTTCTTTATAGTAATGCCAATTATGATTGGAGGGTTTGGAAACTGGCTCATCCCCCTAATGATTGGAGCCCCAGACATGGCATTCCCCCGAATAAATAATATGAGCTTCTGACTGCTTCCTCCCTCTTTCCTACTGCTTCTGGCTTCTTCCGGAGTTGAAGCTGGTGCCGGAACCGGTTGAACAGTCTATCCTCCCCTAGCCGGTAACCTGGCCCACGCTGGGGCATCCGTTGACCTGACTATCTTCTCCCTTCACTTAGCAGGTGTATCATCAATTCTTGGAGCAATTAACTTCATTACAACCATCATTAATATGAAACCTGCAGCTATTTCCCAATACCAAACACCCCTGTTTGTATGAGCGGTTCTAATTACAGCCGTTCTTCTCCTTCTATCTCTGCCCGTTCTTGCTGCGGGGATTACAATGCTACTTACAGACCGAAATCTAAACACAACCTTCTTTGACCCTGCGGGAGGAGGGGACCCCATCCTTTATCAGCACCTGTTCTGATTCTTTGGTCACCCAGAAGTTTATATTCTTATTCTTCCAGGCTTCGGTATAATTTCTCACATCGTCGCTTATTATGCTGGTAAAAAAGAACCTTTCGGGTACATGGGTATGGTATGAGCCATGATGGCCATCGGCCTACTAGGCTTCATTGTATGAGCCCACCACATGTTTACAGTCGGAATAGACGTAGACACACGAGCATACTTTACGTCCGCAACAATAATTATCGCGATTCCTACCGGTGTAAAAGTCTTCAGCTGACTGGCAACCCTGCACGGCGGAGTTTTAAAATGAGAAACTCCCCTTTTATGAGCCATTGGCTTCATTTTCCTCTTTACAGTTGGGGGGCTAACAGGCATTGTTTTAGCCAATTCATCTCTAGACATTGTACTCCACGACACATACTACGTAGTAGCCCATTTCCATTACGTCCTATCCATAGGAGCTGTATTTGCCATCGTTGCTGGGTTTGTACACTGATTCCCACTATTTACAGGATACACCCTTCACAGCACATGAACTAAAATTCACTTCGGCGTAATGTTTGTAGGCGTAAACCTAACATTCTTCCCCCAACATTTCCTAGGATTAGCTGGAATGCCCCGACGATATTCGGACTACCCAGATGCCTATACCCTGTGAAACACAGTTTCCTCTATTGGATCTCTAATCTCCTTAGTAGCAGTAATCATGTTCTTATTTATTATCTGAGAAGCATTCGCTGCCAAACGTGAAGTACTGTCAGTTGAACTAGCCACAACTAACGTGGAATGACTGCATGGCTGCCCTCCTCCATACCACACATTCGAAGAGCCTGCATTTGTTCTAGTTAAATCAGACTAACGAGAAAGGGAGGAGTTGAACCCCCGTAGGCTGGTTTCAAGCCAACCACATTACCGCTCTGTCACTTTCTTCATAAGACACTAGTAAAATAGTTTATTACACTGCCTTGTCGAGGCAGAATTGCGGGTTAAACCCCCACGTGTCTTGCACAAATAATGGCACATCCCTCTCAGCTAGGATTTCAAGATGCAGCTTCACCTGTCATAGAAGAGCTTCTTCACTTTCACGATCACGCCCTGATAATCGTCTTTCTAATCAGCACATTAGTACTTTACATTATTATCGCTATAGTCTCAACTAAACTTACTAACAAATATATTCTAGATTCCCAAGAAATTGAAATTATCTGAACAGTTCTTCCAGCTATTATCCTTATTCTTATCGCCCTTCCTTCCCTTCGCATCCTTTACCTTATGGACGAAATCAACGACCCCCACCTAACGATCAAAGCCATAGGACATCAATGATACTGAAGCTACGAGTATACAGATTACGAAGACTTAGGTTTCGACTCATACATGTTACCTACACAAGACCTCGCTACAGGACAATTCCGTCTACTTGAAGCAGATCACCGAATGGTTGTGCCCATTGAGTCTCCTATTCGTGTTTTAATTTCCGCTGAAGACGTTCTTCACTCATGGGCCGTTCCCTCACTTGGTGTAAAAATGGACGCAGTCCCAGGACGATTAAATCAGGTAGCCTTTATTTCATCCCGACCCGGAGTCTTTTACGGACAGTGCTCCGAAATCTGTGGAGCCAACCACTCCTTTATACCTATCGTAGTAGAAGCAGTTCCACTAGAACATTTTGAAAACTGATCATCTCTAATACTTGAAGACGCCTCGCTAAGAAGCTAAACCGGGCACAGCGTTAGCCTTTTAAGCTAAAGATTGGTGACTCCCAACCACCCCTAGCGACATGCCCCAACTCAACCCCGCACCCTGGCTTGCCATTCTCGTCTTCTCTTGATTAATTTTCTTAATCATTGTTATTCCAAAAGTTATAGCCCACACTTTCCCAAACGAACCCTCACCCCAAAGTACAGAAAAACCTAAAGGGGAACCTTGAAACTGACCATGATACTAAGCTTCTTCGATCAATTTATGAGCCCTGTATATTTAGGCATTCCTTTAATTGCCCTAGCCCTTACCCTTCCCTGACTTCTATTCCCTACACCAACAACTCGATGACTAAACAACCGACTCCTTACACTACAAAACTGATTCATTGGACGACTCACCCGAGAGCTGTTTTTACCTGTTAACCTGCCAGGGCATAAATGAGCCGTTTTATTAGCCTCATTAATGTTATTTCTCATCTCCCTTAACATGCTAGGCCTTCTTCCGTACACATTCACCCCCACTACCCAGCTCTCCCTAAATATGGGACTTGCATTCCCTCTTTGAATGGCTACAGTTATTATTGGTATGCGAAATCAGCCTACCGAAGCCCTTGGCCACCTGCTTCCGGAAGGAACCCCTACCCTACTTATTCCAGTCTTAATTATTATCGAAACAATTAGCCTATTTATTCGTCCCCTTGCACTTGGCGTACGACTAACTGCTAACCTCACAGCCGGACATCTTTTGATTCAACTAATCGCAACGGCCGCAACTGTTCTTCTACCACTCATGCCCACTGTGGCAATTATTACAGCAACCATTCTCTTCCTCCTTACACTCTTAGAAGTTGCCGTAGCAATAATCCAAGCATACGTCTTTGTTCTTCTTCTAACCCTGTACCTACAAGAAAACGTCTAATGGCCCACCAAGCACACGCATACCACATAGTAGACCCCAGCCCCTGGCCTTTAACAGGCGCAGTTGGTGCCCTGTTAATAACATCAGGCCTTGCCATTTGATTCCACTTTAATTCCACAACACTAATAACTATTGGAATAATCCTCACTATCCTTACGATGTACCAGTGATGACGTGACATCATTCGAGAAGGTACCTACCAGGGACACCACACCCCTCCTGTTCAAAAAGGGCTTCGATACGGTATAATCCTTTTCATTACCTCCGAAGTATTCTTTTTCCTAGGATTTTTCTGAGCATTCTACCACTCCAGCCTCGCCCCAACCCCAGAACTGGGGGGTTGCTGACCACCCACAGGCATTACCACCCTTGACCCATTTGAGGTTCCCCTTCTAAACACGGCAGTTCTCCTTGCCTCAGGAGTTACAGTAACCTGAGCTCACCACAGCATCATGGAAGGCGACCGAAAAGAGGCAGTCCAATCTTTAGCACTAACGATTCTACTAGGCTTCTATTTTACCTTCCTTCAAGGTATAGAATATTATGAAGCCCCTTTTACGATTGCAGACGGGGTTTATGGCTCTACATTCTTTGTAGCCACAGGCTTCCATGGCCTTCATGTCATTATTGGTTCCACATTCCTGGCCGTTTGCCTACTTCGCCAAATCCGCTACCACTTTACATCTGAACACCATTTTGGATTCGAAGCAGCCGCTTGATATTGACATTTCGTAGACGTTGTTTGACTATTCCTGTACGTTTCCATCTACTGATGAGGATCTTAATCTTTCTAGTATCAACTCCAGTATAAGTGACTTCCAATCACCAGGTCTTGGTTAAAATCCAAGGAAAGATAATGAGCCTAGTAACAACAATTATTGCAATCGCCGCCGTGCTCTCTACCATCCTGGCCATCGTATCATTCTGGCTCCCTCAAATAACGCCGGACCATGAAAAACTCTCCCCCTATGAATGCGGGTTTGACCCCTTAGGTTCAGCCCGACTGCCCTTTTCACTTCGTTTTTTTCTCGTTGCCATCCTCTTCCTTCTGTTTGACCTAGAAATCGCCCTCCTTCTACCCCTTCCGTGAGGAGACCAATTAACGTCACCTCTCACCACATTTCTCTGAGCCACCGCCGTTCTGGCCCTTCTAACCCTGGGCCTAATTTACGAATGACTGCAAGGGGGCCTAGAATGAGCTGAATGGGTAGTTAGTCTAAATTAAAATACTTGATTTCGGCTCAAGAGCTTGTGGTGAGAACCCACAATTACCTTATGACCCCTGTTCACTTCGCCTTTTCATCAACCTTTATGTTAGGACTGACAGGCCTGGCATTTCACCGAACCCATCTCCTCTCAGCCCTTCTATGCTTAGAGGCTATAATGTTATCTCTCTTTATTGCCCTATCAATCTGAACCCTTCAACTAGACTCAACCAACTTCTCAGCCTCTCCCATACTCTTGCTGGCCTTTTCAGCCTGTGAAGCAAGCGCAGGGTTAGCCCTGCTAGTAGCAACATCACGGACCCATGGAAGCGACCGTCTACAAAGCCTCAACCTACTACAATGCTAAAAATTCTCATCCCAACGCTTATGCTAGTACCCACAACCTGAATGGTTCCATCAAAATGATTATGGCCTACTACCCTGGCCCACAGCCTCATCATTGCACTGGCCAGCCTTACCTGACTAGAGAACTTGTCAGAAACCGGCTGATCCTCCCTTAATGTATACATAGCAACAGATCCTCTCTCAACCCCACTTCTTGTTTTAACCTGCTGACTACTACCTCTTATAATCCTAGCCAGTCAAAACCATACAGCTATAGAACCTGTCAACCGCCAGCGGATATATATTACCCTTCTCACATCCTTACAAATCTTCCTTATTCTGGCCTTCAGTGCCACCGAAATCATTATGTTTTATATCATGTTTGAAGCCACACTTATTCCAACGCTGGTTATTATTACACGATGAGGAAACCAAACTGAGCGCCTGAACGCAGGGACTTACTTTTTATTTTATACACTAGCAGGCTCACTTCCACTCCTAGTCGCACTTCTTCTCTTACAAAACAGCACAGGCACCCTCTCCCTTTTAACACTTCAGTATTCCGCCCCTGCACAATTAGTGTCTTATGCAGATAAACTGTGATGAGCGGGCTGCCTAATCGCATTCCTAGTTAAAATACCACTGTACGGTGTACACTTATGACTTCCTAAAGCACACGTAGAGGCTCCTATCGCAGGCTCAATAATTCTTGCAGCAGTTCTCCTAAAACTAGGGGGCTACGGAATAATGCGTATAATGATTATACTAGAACCACTTACCAAAGAACTTAGCTACCCCTTTATTATCTTTGCCCTGTGAGGTGTGATCATAACAGGCTCAATTTGCCTACGCCAAACTGACCTTAAGTCTCTAATTGCCTATTCATCTGTAAGCCACATGGGCCTCGTTGCAGCGGGAATTCTTATTCAAACACCGTGAGGGTTTACAGGGGCCCTAATTTTGATGATCGCACATGGACTGACCTCATCAGCACTATTCTGCTTAGCGAACACCAATTACGAACGGACGCATAGCCGAACGATAGTATTAGCACGAGGCCTACAAATAGTCCTTCCCTTAATAACTTCATGATGGTTTATTGCAAGCCTCGCCAACCTAGCACTCCCCCCTCTACCCAATCTTATGGGAGAACTTATAATCCTTACTTCTTTATTTAACTGATCCTACTGAACCCTAGTACTTACAGGGGCTGGAACACTAATTACCGCAGGATACTCACTCTACATGTTCCTCATGACACAACGGGGCCCCCTTCCCGCACACATTATTGCCCTTGACCCCTCACACTCCCGAGAACACCTACTTATAGCACTTCACCTGCTCCCCCTAGTCCTCCTCATCCTCAAGCCCGAGTTAATTTGAGGCTGAACCGCATGTAGATATAGTTTAATTAAAACATTTGATTGTGGCTCCAAAGACAGAGGTTAAAATCCCCTTATTTACCGAGAGAGGCTCGCTAGCAACGAAAACTGCTAATTTTCGCGTCCTTGGTTGAACCCCTGGGCTCACTCGTCCCGGCTTCTAAAGGATAACAGCTCATCCGCTGGTCTTAGGAACCAGAAACTCTTGGTGCAAATCCAAGTAGCAGCTATGCACCCCACCTCTCTAATAATAACAACAAGCTTAATTATTATCTTCTCACTGTTGGCATACCCTGTTCTTACCACCTTCTCACCTCAGCCTCGGGCCTCCGACTGAGCTCTCTCACAAGTAAAAACTGCGGTAAAATTAGCATTTTTTGTTAGCCTCCTCCCCCTCTTTCTGTATATAAACGAAGGGGCAGAAACGATCATCACCAACTGAAACTGAATAAACACCCTTACCTTCGACATTAACATTAGCCTGAAATTTGACCACTATTCAATTATTTTTACCCCTATTGCACTTTACGTAACATGGTCTATTCTAGAGTTCGCATCATGGTACATACACGCCGACCCCTTTATAAACCGCTTTTTCAAATATCTCCTGGTCTTTCTTATCGCAATGATTGTTCTAGTAACAGCAAACAACATGTTTCAACTATTTATTGGCTGAGAAGGAGTCGGGATTATATCTTTTCTCCTCATCGGATGATGGTACGGACGAGCCGACGCGAACACTGCTGCCCTACAAGCGGTAGTATACAACCGTGTTGGGGACATCGGGCTCATCCTTGCCATAGCATGAATAGCAACCAACCTTAACTCATGAGAGATACAACAGATGTTTGCAGCCGCTAAAGACTTTGACATAACCCTTCCACTACTCGGGCTAATCCTTGCCGCCACCGGTAAATCAGCCCAATTTGGCCTCCACCCATGACTTCCCTCTGCTATGGAGGGCCCTACACCGGTCTCTGCCCTACTGCACTCCAGCACTATGGTCGTAGCAGGGATCTTTCTCCTAGTTCGGATGAGCCCCCTGATGGAAAACAACCCAACAGCCCTGACACTCTGCCTCTGCCTGGGAGCCCTAACCACACTATTCACCGCCACCTGTGCCCTTACTCAGAACGACATCAAGAAAATTGTTGCATTTTCCACTTCAAGTCAGCTAGGGCTTATGATAGTTACCATCGGGCTTAATCAACCCCAGCTCGCATTCCTCCACATCTGCACCCACGCCTTCTTCAAAGCTATACTCTTCCTCTGCTCCGGCTCAATTATTCACAGCCTAAATGACGAACAAGACATTCGTAAAATAGGAGGCATGCACCATCTCACCCCATTTACCTCCTCCTGCTTGACCATTGGAAGCCTCGCCCTAACCGGGACCCCCTTCCTGGCAGGATTTTTCTCCAAAGATGCCATCATCGAAGCACTAAACACATCTCACCTTAACGCCTGGGCCCTAACACTTACCCTACTTGCAACCTCCTTCACGGCCATTTATAGCCTCCGAGTTGTGTTCTTCGTGTCCATGGGACACCCCCGATTTAATGCCCTTTCACCCATTAACGAAAACAACCCGGCAGTAATTAACCCAATCAAACGACTAGCCTGAGGAAGCATTATTGCCGGCCTGCTAATTACCTCTAATATTACCCCCTTAAAAACACCTATTATGTCTATGCCCCCTCTGCTAAAATTAGCGGCCCTTATCGTAACGATCGTAGGCCTAATTACCGCACTGGAACTAGCGTCCCTGACAAGCAAACAATTTAAACCCACCCCTACCCTTTCGCCCCACCACTTCTCTAACATGTTAGGCTTCTTCCCACACATTATTCACCGCTTCACCCCCAAACTGAACTTAGTTCTAGGACAAACCGTTGCCAGCCAAATGGTTGACCAGACCTGACTAGAAAAAGTTGGCCCTAAAGCCCTTGCTTCCTCTAACCTCCCCCTTATTACAACTACAAGTAATGCTCAGCAGGGAATAATTAAAACCTACCTATCGCTATTCCTCCTCACCCTTGCCCTTGCAACCCTACTGATTACCTACTAAACTGCCCGAACCGTCCCACGATTCATCCCCCGGGTTAATTCCAACACTACAAAGAGAGTAAGTAGTAGCACTCACGCACTAATTACTAGCATTCCTCCCCCAAACGAGTACATCATCGCAACTCCTCCAATATCTCCACGGAAAACAGAAAACTCCTCTATGTCATCAGCGGGAACCCAAGATGCTTCATATCACCCCCCTCAGAAGACACCACAGGCTAGAGTGACCCCTACCGCATACACTACTATGTACAACACAACAGCTGGGCTTCCTCAACTTTCAGGATATGGCTCAGCAGCTAAAGCTGCTGAATAAGCAAATACAACCAACATCCCCCCAAGATAAATTAAAAACAACACTAGTGATAGAAAAGAGCCACCATGGCCCACCAGAACCCCACACCCCATGCCCGACACAACTACCAATCCTAAAGCAGCAAAGTAGGGGGACGGGTTAGAAGCAACCGCAACCAGCCCGAGAACTAAACCAAATAAAAGTAGACACATCATATAAGTCATAATTCCTGCCAGGATTTTAACCAGGACTAACGGCTTGAAAAACCACCGTTGTTATTCAACTACAAGAACCCTAATGGCAAGCCTTCGAAAAACGCACCCGCTACTAAAAATCGTTAACGACGCACTCATTGATCTTCCCTCCCCTGCCAACATTTCCGTATGATGAAACTTTGGTTCACTGCTCGGACTCTGCTTAGCTTCTCAAATTCTTACAGGACTATTCCTTGCTATGCACTATACCCCTGATGTCGAATCAGCCTTTGCTTCAGTAGCCCACATCTGTCGAGATGTTAACTTCGGATGACTTATCCGAAATCTCCATGCAAACGGCGCATCCTTCTTCTTCATCTGTATTTATCTTCACATCGGACGAGGCCTTTATTACGGTTCTTACCTCTTTAAAGAAACCTGAAACATCGGAGTGGTCCTTCTACTCCTAGTAATAATGACTGCTTTCGTTGGTTATGTATTACCTTGAGGACAAATGTCATTCTGGGGCGCCACTGTCATTACCAACCTCTTATCTGCAGTACCTTACGTGGGCACTATACTAGTTGAGTGAATCTGAGGAGGCTTCTCAGTTGACAACGCCACCCTCACACGATTCTTTGCTTTCCACTTCCTCTTCCCTTTCGTCATCGCAGCCTTCACAATTCTTCACCTCCTCTTCCTACACGAAACAGGATCAAACAACCCAATTGGACTAAACTCCAACGCAGACAAAATTTCATTCCACCCCTACTTCTCGTACAAAGATCTCCTAGGGTTTGCAGTTATGCTAATGGCACTAACCTCGCTAGCCCTATTTTCCCCCAACCTTTTAGGAGACCCAGACAACTTCACCCCTGCTAACCCAATGGTTACCCCTCCACATATTAAACCTGAATGATATTTCCTATTTGCCTACGCCATTCTACGCTCAATTCCAAACAAACTAGGAGGAGTCCTGGCCCTCCTTGCCTCCATCCTTGTCCTTATAGTAGTTCCATTTCTCCACACGTCAAAACAACGAGCACTAACATTCCGCCCCGTCTCACAATTCTTATTCTGAACACTCGTTGCAGACGTTGTAATTCTTACATGAATCGGGGGCATACCAGCCGAACAGCCCTTCATTATCATTGGTCAAGTAGCATCTGTGCTTTACTTCTCCCTATTCCTAGTCTTTTTCCCAGCTGCAGGATGGGCAGAGAATAAAATCCTTGGATGATCCTGCATTAGTAGCTCAGCGTCAGAGCGCCGGTCTTGTAAACCGGACGCCGGAGGTTAAAATCCTCCCTCTTGCTCAAAGAAAGGAGATTCTAACTCCTACCCCTAACTCCCAAAGCTAGGATTCTAAACTAAACTATTCTTTGGAGCTACATATATGTACGTGCTTCGCATGTGCATATATGTAATTACACCATACAATTATATTAACCATATCAATGGCATTCAAGGACATATATGTATTATCAACATATATAGGAGTAAACCATTAATGTTTTAAATTATAAACTAAGGTTTACACAAACCATCCTAATTAATTATTCAATTACAATTGTAAAGGTACTGGCGAGATTTAAGACCTAACACAATAACTCATAAGTCTAGATATACCAGGACCCACCACCCCGCCAAACCTCACAATCTTAATGTAGTAAGAGCCTACCATCCAGCTCATTTCTTAATGCATACGGTTATTGAAGGTGAGGGACAACTATTGTGGGGGTTTCACTCAGTGAATTATTCCTGGCATTTGGTTCCTACTTCAGGGCCATTGATTGATATTATTCCTCACACTTTCATCGACGCTTGCATAAGTTAATGGTGGAGTACATACGACTCGTTACCCAACATGCCGAGCGTTCACTCCATCGGGCAAGGGGTTCTCTTTTTTGTCTTCCTTTCACTTGACATTTCAGAGTGCACACGGTAATGATTAACAAGGGTGTACATTTCCTTGCGCGCAAGTGAATAGTATTAATGTTGGAAAGACTTTCTATAAAGAACCACATACTTGGATATCAAGAGCATAAATGATATATTTACTCCTAGAATATCTAAGATGCCCCCCGGGGTTTCCGCGCGTTAAACCCCCCTACCCCCCTAAACTCCTGAGATCACTAACACTCCTGTAAACCCCCCGTAAACAGGAAAACCTCGAGTAGGGTATTTCATGCCCAAATTGTATCTATTTACATTATTGTAAATATTGCGCAT